GATATGATGCAAAGCGGATCTTGTTCTATCCTTGATCAGAGATTTCTCTATGAAAAATACGAATCGGAGTTGGAAGGGGGGGAGGGAGAAGGAGCCCTTGACCCGCAACAGATAGAGGAGGATTTATTCAATCACATAGTTTGGGCTCCTAGAATATGGCGCCCTTGGGCCTTTCGATACAATCAAATAGAAAGGCCCAATGAATTGGGATTTCCCTATTGGGCCAGGTCATTTCGGGGCAAGCGGATCATTTATGATGAAGAGGATGAGCTTCAAGAGAATGATTCGGAGTTCTTGCAGAATGGAAGGGTGCAGTACCAGACACGAGATAGATCTTCCAAAGAACAAGGCTTTTTTCGAATAAGCCAATTCATTTGGGACCCTGCAGATCCACTCTTTTCCCTATTCAAAGATCAGCCCCCTGGCTCTGTGTTTTCACATCGAGAATTATTTGCAGATGAAGAGATGTCAAAGGGGCTTCTTACTTTCCAAACGGATCCTCCTACATCTATATATAAACCAGATCCCTTTCTAGTAGAGGAAGGAAGGCTCATGAATGACCAATCCCTGGAGGAAGACTATGATTCTCTTTCTGTCGATCTGGTAACCTATTTTCCTTCGGTCTCGTCCCTCTCCGCTATTGACTGCTTGACTTCCCGAGCCTCTTCTTTTTATTTTAGATGCTGCTGAAGTTTCCGTTTGTCCGCTCTTTTCCTCCCTAACAGTCTCTGCACGTTTGTATCTAATACAAGGAATGAATGGATTAATCCTTACAACATAGCCATAGAGTGCCTTCAAAGGGAAAAGAGGTAAACACCTTTTTTTGGTGAGGTAAGGCACCTCCCACTTTCTGCTAGACCAAAAATGAAAGAAATCGTGTATGTAATCCGCCCTCAAAGAGAGCTCAGCTCAAGAGGACTACATTCAACAGAAGAACGAATGAAAAAGGAATTCCTACAGGGAAAGGAAAATTGAAGGCTTTGGGACAACATATTAGAATGGACAAACAAAGAAAGACAGAGATAGGGTGCATGCTCCAGCCCCGGTGGAACACTAAAAAGGGACAATCCAGAATTCTAGTTATCACTTCCAAGCAATATCGCATGAACAAAGACGAAAAGAGCTTTATCAGAAAAAGATAGAAAAAAGAGATATCTTCCATTGGCACCTTTAGTTACTTTGTCAATGGTTCGATTAGATGCTCTTCTACAAACAGGACTTGTCGAGTCTGGTTCGAATCGGGACTGATCGAGTAGAGTTAGGTATTAGCGCTTTCTTTCATTTTGCCCTAGAAGGCAGGCTACTGATTAGCAAGAGGAGATGAAGATAAGATAGGAATAGAATGCCGTCTTAGTATAACAGTAAGGGAGACTTTTTCTTTTGCAAGAATTGGCATTACCACTGCTATGGACTCAGCTGTTACAGAAGCCACTGCTATTGAATCAGCTTATTTATTAAGGGGAATTAAATTATGCCCAAAAAAACGGGTATTCTAAGAGGAAATGAATCATCATAAGTTGTTCAAGACTTTGACTACCAATGCTGACTAGCTGCAATAAAGACTCTTTTTTACGAGATCACAATCGAATATCAAATATCTAAAGGGAAGGGACTTTCATATCTTTCTTAGAATCTCTCATATCGTAAGAGTAAGAGTAGCTTAAGCTTATTAGTATAAAGGGCACCTTTCCCTGACTACTACATTATTTTTGTTTTCAGCTGGCACGGGTCTTCAAAGCAGCGAGGCCCCCTTAATAGCGCTGAGCTAATGAGCTAACGGTTCTAGGATTGGTTCTCCGGCCAAGCTAACTAGCAAGTTCGTTTAAGACATTCGATAGCTTAAGTAAATTGATTTGCTTATAGAGTATCTCCCAATTTTTCCTCTCGAGATTGATTTGATTCTTCTCTTAAGATAGTGCTTTTTAAAGTAGGTCTTTCAGCTCTAAGACTTTTGTTTCAGTTCCAATTTTGTGTAGTGAGTTTTATGTCTAGCCTATAAGTCCCGTTAGGGGATGGGGATAAAAATGCAAGCAGGTAAAGGCCTCTTTACGATAGACGAGGTCTTCTATCTGTGCTCTCTCTTCTGTCTGTTGAGGTTTCACATCCCCTCTTTCCTTTTGTTGAGGGTTAAGGGATTCTTGGTACTTATTTCTTTGAAAACACTCAGCCTGCCGGTACTCTTTTCTATTCTTATATGAGATTAGAGCATGAAGCCCCTCATCAGATATACTATGAGGGTCTTTGTTTAAGTAGTAAAAGAAGAGATCGATTATATCTTTCTCTCTATTAGATTGTTCCTCGACCCTTAGCACACTTCTTTCCTTCCCCCCTTTCCATTATTAATTATTAGTAGGGGCTCGTGCATTCATTCTTCATTCCGTCGGTATAGGTATACCGTCACTGCCTCGAAGTCCCGTCAATTGAGTGCCGTCAGTCAGTGTTCTAAAATCCCAGACCACCATAGTCTCTGGTAGGGGGGACACCGCCAAGATGGGCGATTAAGTGTGGTGTGGCTTGCTTGATAAGGGAAAGAGAAGACATCCCTTAAAACATCTGACTTAACTTATATACAGGTCAACATCGACTTAAGAAGCACGAATACATATAGTAGCTACCTCGGGAGAGGGATGATAGTAGTGTTATTTAGTTTCATGAGGGTAGCCGCCTATAATAACAGTCTTTTTTTAGGCGACTTCCTATACTCCTATTTCGGTATCTTCATCTTAATAGAAAAATAAATTGTAATGAATGATAATAAAATGAGGAAATTGGCATATAACCCTTCTTTGTTCTCTTCTAGGATTGTTTTGAGTAAATATAGCCTAAGTATTTCAATGCTTGTTAGAGAGGGTTAATCCCTTACAGTCGAGATGGTTTAATAAAAGTTGTCGAAACGGAATAGTATAACATAGGAAGTTCTTTTTTTTTTATCCATATCGAATCCCCGCTTGGATTCCGGACCCAAGCCAAAATTCCTTGATTTTTGGGCGCACCTATCGCTTGACTACTCCGCGTATTGGAGAATCTTTGTGTTTTATTCTCGCCATTTATCGATTTAATAAGTAAAATACCCGGTTCGAAATTCCCTTCAGTGCTACTTCTCTGAACACAAGTAATAAGCATAACTTAACTTTCGATCAGTACTAGTTGCTAGGAACTTTGTTGATAATTCACCCTTCAGCGCCCCACCTTTCTTTCGGAGGTGAGTAGTCTCTTTACGCTGCTGTGGGGTTGCCGCGAGCAGTAAAGGTTTCAACCTTGAAGATCTTCTTCTTTTTTTAGGACTGAAACTCATTCCCCTGCTGTAACCCTTTCAAACTGACCCTATCCCGTCGCTTTCTCATATGAGTAGAGGGAGTTACATCTAAGGGGGAAATAAGAGATGGCATCGAAAAAGGGGAAGGCATGGAATGGAACTGCTTCTATAGATAGAGGAATACATTTAAGTAGTCCGGTCCGGGAAATCAATGTCTCTCTTAGAGTCCTACCAGTCTAAACTGGTAACATAAATGGATGGGATTTCTAAAAGGAAGGAAGGCTAGCTTGGCTTCTGCCGGCAAAAATGCTTGCGAGGATAGTTGTTCACGTAGTAGGGTGGCTGCTCCCTTTATTGAAAGACTCCTTCTCCCTTAGGGAAATTAGCTTTTCGGCTTCCAGTACTCGCCCAGGGTTCCATTAGTTTAGTTAGTGAGTTAAGCGCGTAAACAGCAACTTAAACTTAAACAGCCCCGGTTAGCTAGAAATGAAAGCGACGTACTCTTATATGCATATGTTTAGCTCTTGGCTTCGGTTCCCTACTGTCTAATCTCCTAGATCTCTCAGCTGACGTCCGAAGAATCGATCTCAAATTACTTATGTAAGCAATTTCTTTGTATCACTCATCGGTCCCGCTTAGGTCCTTCTCGATTCTCTCCGGATTGGAGTGGAGGATCACCTGCTCATATAGCTAGTCTGCGTGCCGATCCTTTCCCAGAGGTGGTACCCTTTCGGGAGTCACTGCTGTCCAACTTAACCGGGCGATTCCTCTTCATCTACCGCTATTCTATTGGAAAAGCTTCTCATCCGACTTTGAGTCTTGGGAACTGACCCCATGACTTGGGACAAAGCACAATGGGTCTGGAGGCAAGGAAATGCGAGACAGGGATTTCATGCCGAAAGCACGCTATCAGGGATTCAAGCCTTTCCTTGAATCAGCGGATAAAGTAGTGAAATGAACGAATGACATAAGTCCTCGCTAAAGACATACATTGGCACCCTCTTCGTGTACTACAGAAGAAGGCATTCTTGTCAATACATTACGACTACTTTCTTACGTCTAAGTGGCATTCATCTAATTGATGTTCTGGCTCATGTCGAACAAGAGGCACGCTACCGAGTTCTAGTTACCGCTCCGTGGGTATCTTCACCTTCGCAGCAACAATAAGAAAAATGAAATTATGTATGCCACATTGCAGCTTCGATCTTATCTCAGTAATGTCATCCAGGTTCCCTATGCTTCTTGCTATTGCAAAGGAAATTTCCGACTTAAAGACTACTAGTTGACTAAGAAGTAGAGCCGACTGTAACATCCGACCAGAGAGGAAATTGTGTTCTTTCCCTATTAGGCTATGTGACCAGCAGTCTCTATTTCACTTTCAAAGAGACTGTTGTCAATTGAATAGTTGGAGTCAAGCATTCTCCGAGACCGAGCAGGGAAATTGGTAGCTATTCTCTCGTAGCGACTCCGAACGAATGCTTAGTTTGAGCAATAATTGCCATCGCCTGAGGCGAACGGACGCTTAAGGAAAGGCTACTTCTTTCTTTCTTCGTCCAGAAAATAAGTGGTTTGCCGGGACTCCACCTTTGTATGATATATGATAGAGTCCTTTTTTTAATTGTTTTTCTCTGATGTCTTCTAAATATAAAGACTGTTTTCATCAATAGCAGCTTCTCTAAAGTCCAGTTTCATGAGCGACATTTTAGCATATGCTTCACTTTATGCCTCTTGCAACGCAAGGTTCTAATTCTTAAGTACGTTTTCTTTACTTCTTGTAGTTTTTCTCAATTTCCCTGTCTTTACTGTAGTTTCCATACAATTAGTGCGTATCCTCATCTTTCGATGCTCATCCTTGCGCTCCTTCAAATCCTTTTCGAAAAGTAAAGACGAAAAGTAAACAATCATGAGTCAGACCATCCGAGGTTTAGTTTTAAACCAGCCTTAAAACGGAGTTGTTTCTGAAATCCCGACTTAATGGTTGGGGCTGGATTTGTTATGCTGGTGGATATGGACTCCTCTTTAGTATCCCTTGATCCGAGAAGTGGAGCCTACCTAGGCATCTAGTCTAGAGGTGGTGCAACCTTCGTTTGCGAGCAAGTATTACAAGATAGCCGGATGGACAACGGCGGGGTTACTGGCTTGTGTTTCGTATTACTGCTTCACTCAAAGTGAACTGGAGTTGTACGAGATCAACCAAGAAGAATGGCAGGATAAAGAGCAAGAAGAGAACCGAGATGAGTTAAAGAAAAAAGATGTGGACATGTCTGAAGCAAAAACGCTTGTGGATAAGGTAGAAAAAATAAATTGTATTGACGTGGTACAATGGGAAGCTTTAAGAGAGTACGCGAAAGAGGAGGTCTTGTTTTATCATTAGCCTAGCTACTACTGAAGAAAACCAGGCAATGGAAGACCAGATAGACTAAAAAAAGAATCATGATTGAGTGCCGGTTCAGCTTGTGCCAATAAAACTATTCCAAGTCCGACACCTGCTCATAGGTAATCCATACGCCAGCTCGAGGAAAAACATAAGGAGGCAATGCACATTGTGGCGGTGGTGCCTGTTCTGCTATGGTTGAGTGTTTGTTCATTCTATATATAGGCAAATGAAATTGTTCAATAGCTGTCTCAAGGTGCTACTTGATGTGCTCTTTTCATGGTTCCTTGCCTTTGAAAGCCTGCCAGAAAGCTTCCCTTTCGTCCGCTCAGGTCTCTGCGTGTCCCACCTCCATAGGGATGGAAGGAAGTTATGGCACATACCTTAAGAAAAGGTCCTTCACTGGGGTGCCGTACTTCTCCAAAACACTAACTACGTCTGTAGACGCGACGGGTCGTCCACAATGCTACTAAACTGATAGTTGCTCTGTTTAGGAACAAGAATCAGCTTAGACACTGAGAAGATGTATAGATACATTTTAACTAATCTGTCCGCCCGAACCATCTTGATCATTCGATCCGCATCTTTTCTACCAACGGATCTCGTTGTGCTCTGGGAGAAAGCCAACTACGATATGAATCCCTACCAAACTTTCCAAAAAATGCCTTAGCTTCGAGATCAACTTACTCTTACTGAAGAGAAAGAAAGAAGTCAAGTTGGACCAAAGAAAAGAGAGAAAGCGACCCGCTTCAGTTCGACTTGCTTACACAAGACGAAGGGGATCACTATAAAAGAAAAGGATGCTTTTCAATGAGATCTATGAAAAGAGACTGGTTTCATCTTTTAGATATTTTAGTAGGGCTGTTTCGCTCAAATCAAAGATTTCCGCCCTATCAGTACCCTTTTCCTTTTTTCATGGGGATACCTTACTCTCGAAAGCGTAAGCTTATTTTGGGAAAGCTTTTTGTGAAACTTGGTGCCCGGAGACGAACATTCTGCATACTTCGGCTGGAGAGTTATCAATCTCTCTTTGGGACTTGCGCAAAATAGGAGGTCTTCCCACTAATGGTGGATTGTACGAGGAGTTTATTCCCTGTGCCAAGGAGTTAACTGGCATGGATGACACCAATAAGCGATTTATCCCTCAATGCAGCGAATACTTTTTTGCTGCATTTCATCAACTTCGAAAAGAAGGAGGGCAGTAGTTGCTCGCGATGGATTTCATTTTGGTTCAAAGTTCCTACCCTTCCGGGTAGTTCTTCCTTATGAAGGTGGGACTGTAAAAGCACCGGTTGAAGTACCAACTCCAACTACTGCTTTTTCTACTGCAGCTACGGCTGCTGATCGATCTAGTCCTTTGATCTAGTCTAATAGTTTTCCCGGTACCGGTAGAAGTATAATGCTACTATAGCCGAAAGGCATTAAGCTAATCATGGTTCCCGCTCTTAGCCGTTGGGAGTCCGATGGGAATCCAAGCTAGTAAAAATGCTCGAAATCACACTACACTATATGAGAATTCCAGGGCCCAACGGAGGCATGCCAGCATCAGCTGAGGAAAGCCTTAGAACTAGCGTTTTGCTTTCTTTAGTGGTCCGGATCACTTCGGTGTTTAAAAGTAGCTCCTTCTTGTCTTCTTTTTCAAGTAGGTGAGTTCGTGAGTAACCCTAGGGAGATGCTTGGAATCGGCTTCATCTAGCCTTGAGGGATTGGGGGGCGGAAGTTACATATATAAAGAGTAGGCATCGAATACAAGCTGTTTTCAATTCAAGCCTAATGCCGCATCAGGAATAGAATCGGCTGTGAAAGAAGGGCCAGCGAAACCGGCGGCAGGAGCTAGAGCCCAAAACGGGCATTTAGGTTCTGTTTGGGGAGTCGAAGTTTCAAACTAAGAGGCCGAAACTGGGTCTTTATATTGCCCAACGGGCTGAAAAGAAAAAGATCCAAAATCCTTTTTGTGCTTCGAGAAAGAGATCGGATTAGTGGGATTCCTTACGTTTTCAATTTATTACTTATTATTATCCCAGCTTTCCAGGGACTGAGGGCACTACTAGTACTAGGAGTAGGGTTTACCTAACTAAGCATCTAATGTTTTATCCGCTCGCTCTTGGTCGTTTAGTAAAGGCATGGGCCATTAGGATTAGGGGCTAGTCTTTTCTGTTGATTTAGCTGTTCACACGAATAGCTCAAGGGGGATACAGGCTTCTATTCAGGGCGGAGGAAATGGGAAAGGGGATCCCGCAGCGCTAGGAGCACACGGGGAGGATTCATCCATCGAATGCAAGAGGGAATTCAGCTGTGAGGGAGAAGACAGAAGCAATTGACATAGTCCCTGTCCGAAGTGCCACTCCGACGGTAGACAGCGACCCTCTCTCTAAAGGAAAATCTCAACAACTGTCTTATGTTTATGTTGAAGAAGAAGGTTAGCTTCATAGCTTAAACCTATCAAAGCAAAGGCGGAACAGCTGGAAAGGTCATCACTCCACCTCTTTGGAGGCGTGTCGATTGGGCTTGGTTGGGAGAGGAAGAGCGAGATGATCGGCTACGAAAAAGGGCCTCGTCTCGAGTAGCTCGGCTCGCAAAGCGTCTCCTCTTCCTGTATGAGAAGTTCCAAGAGCGTATCCTGTCTTCGTTCCCCAAACCCGAGAGCGAGTAGGCTGTTTTCCTTCCCATCCAAAGAGCTTCTAGCACATGGGGAAAGCTTAGAAGTGAAATCTCCTTTAATGAAAATGAAAGTCGGTCCAAGCCGCAATATCCTTATTAATTGATCCTAATATCGAACCGACGAATTCAACGCTTTAGCCTCCTTTTTAGATCAAGAGAACGTCAGTTTAAGATCCCATTTGAATGAACAGACAGGAGCCCCCCTTTTCTTTTCTATAACTAGAAAAAGGGGAAAGGTTACTGATTGACATGCCAGCGGGGACAGGAGAAAAAAGGCTATTTTCGCTGTCTGCTAGCTAGTGGCATTAGACTAGACTCTGAGGCTGGTGCCAAGAGTAGAGCGAAGGCCAGTGCAGTGGGTAGAGACTTTCTAGACTAGATATTTAGGAGTCTCTCCACTTCTTCCTTGACTTTAGGAATTCTCTTCGGCCTAGGCCCCATGATGGCCTACTACTCCTCCACCACTAGAAGCCTCTTCTTTCTTCTCGGGGGGTCGTCAACTAAAGATCTAGGTAGCTCATCTCCTTCTAAGAAGATTCTAAAAACCTATATTCTAAAAAGAAGTAGTCTTTAAGTCGGAAATCGCTTTCACATCTCATACGACATCTGTATCAACAGACTTCTTCGGACACCAGTAAGGTAAGTCGCTACTCCAGCTGAGATAACTCCAGATGATCCAGCTTATTGTAAGGATAGGTTAGCCCCTTATCCTTCAGGGGATGCAGCAAGACTACGTTCTCATCGGAGTTCCACTTCTTTTCTTCCTCAATCCACTCTAAGAAAAAGGCAAGTACAGCTACTCTACTTTTGAGTCGATCCAGCTTTCGCTTCTCCCTTGGGCTTTCCAATCAAGTATGGTATGTGGTCATAAAACAATTCTCATTGCCTCTCTTGTCTCGCTGAAATAAAGGGGCGAACAAATTTCGTATAGAAAGATAAAAGATTTATCAAAAAAATATTGGAACCCTTTCCTTTGTGCATCTTTCTTACTCCCATGCTTTCCGTTGGTCAACAACCAACTCACTATAGTTCTTCACTACTCTTACAGGCTTGACGGAGTTAAGCTGTCTGGAGGGAATCATTTTTTCTCAATCAATAATGCCTCAACTGGATCAATTCACTTATTTCACACAATTCTTCTGGTTATGCCTTTTCTTCTTTACTTTCTATATTGCCATATGCAATGATGGAGATGGAGTACTTGGGATCAGCAGAATTCTAAAACTACGAAACCAACTGCTTTCACACCGGGAGACAAAGATCCGGAGCAAGGTTTTTTATATGCAAGATATCTTGAGAAAAGGGTTTAGCACCGGTCTATCCTATATGTACTCCAGTTTATTGGAAGTATCCCAATGGTGTAACGCCGTCGACTTATTGGGAAAAAGGAGGAAGATGACTTTGATCTCTTGTTTCGGAGAAATAAGTGGCTCGCGAGGAATGGAAAGAAACATATTCTATTTTATCTCGAAGTCCTCATATTCATATAGCACTTCTTCCAATCCTGGATGGGGGATCACTTGTAGGAATGAGATAATGCTAATCCATGTTCCACACGGCCAAGGAAGCATCGCTTTTTAATCTCATTATGACTTTTCGGATTCTATTTTTTCTCGATCAGAATAGTGGAATGGAAGACACTACAAGAAAGAAAATACTCCATTTCCAATCGCCCCGCGTTCAGAAAGGTTCTTGAAATTCTCAATCGC